GCTATCGTAGCTTAATTAAAGTTTAATACTGAAGATATTAGGATGGGCCCTAGAAAGTCCCGAAAGCACAAAGGTTTGGTCCTGACTTTACTATCAATTGTACCCTAATTTACACATGCAAGTCTCCGCCTCCCCGTGAGAATGCCCTTAATGTCCTGCCCGGAATTAAGGAGCAGGTATCAGGCGCATTTAATAGTTTACTAGCCCATAACGCCTTGCTCAGCCACACCCCTACGGGTATTCAGCAGTGATAAAATTTAAGCCATAAGTGAAAACTTGACTTAGTTAAGGGAAAGAGGGCCGGTAAAACTCGTGCCAGCCACCGCGGTTATACGAGAGGCTCAAATTGATGAAAAACGGCGTAAAGCGTGGTTAAGAAAACAAGAGAAAATATGGCCGAACAGCTTCAAAGCAGTTATACGCATCCGAAGTCACGAAGAACAATCACGAAAGTTGCCTTAAAACCTCTGATTCCACGAAAGCCATAAAACAAACTGGGATTAGATACCCCACTATGTATGGTCGTTAACATTGATGGTTTTATACCCAAACCATCCGCCTGGGAACTACGAGCAATAGCTTAAAACCCAAAGGACTTGGCGGTGCTTTAGACCCCCCTAGAGGAGCCTGTTCTAGAACTGATAACCCCCGTTTAACCTCACCATCCTTTGTTTACCCCGCCTATATACCACCGTCGTCAGCTTACCCTGTGAAGGGAAAATAGTAAGCACAAATGGCAAAGCCAAAAACGTCAGGTCGAGGTGTAGCGAATGGGATGGGAAGAAATGGGCTACATTCTCTATAATAGAGAATACGAATTGTAATTTGAAAAAATTACCTGAAGGAGGATTTAGCAGTAAGTAGGGACTAGAGTGCCCTGCTGAAAACGGCCTGAAGCGCGCACACACCGCCGTCACTCTCTCCAAATAAACCCTAGATATTACCTAAAATGCTTTTTATAATAAGGGGAGGCAAGTCGTAACATGGTAAGCGTACCGGAAGGTGCGCTTGGATGAACCAGAGCATAGCCAAGTTAGTAAAGCATCTCCCTTACACCGAGAAGTCGTCCGTGCAAATCGGACTGCCCTGATGCCTAACAGCTAGCCTCAAAATAAAAATTTTACTATTATGGACTTAAAAACTCATAATAAATTTAAACAAATCATTTTATCTCCTGAGTACCGGGCGACAGAAAAGGAAAGAAGAGCAACAGATAAAGTACCCGCAAGGGAACGCCTGAAAAAGAAATGAAATAAACCATTTAAGCACCAAGCAGCAGAGTTTACTACTCGTACCTTTTGCATCATGATTTAGCAAGAAAACTACAAGCAAAGAGCCCTTTAGTTTGTAACCCCGAAACTGAGCGAGCTACTCCAAGACAGCCTATAAAGGGCAAACCCGTCTCTGTGGCAAAAGAGTGGGAAGAGCTTTGAGTAGAGGTGATAAACCTACCGAGCCCAGTTATAGCTGGTTGCCTGCGAAATGAATAGGAGTTCAGCCCTTTAAGTCTTTCCCCCCTCACCTATGCTTACGCTAAAATTGATTAAGGAAACTAAAGGAGTTAATCAAAAGGGGTACAGCCCTTTTGATAGAAGAAACAACTTTAACAGGTGACCCAAGATCATATTACCCAAGGATTTCAAATTAAGTGGGCCTAAAAGCAGCCATCTTATCAGAAAGCGTTAAAGCTCAAATTAGCCTACATCCTCATATACTGATATTACATCTTCCTCCCTGCCCCTTACCAGGCTGTCTTATGCCCCCATAAGAATAATTATGCTAAAATGAGTAATAAGAAAAATTTAATTTTTCTCCTAGCACATGTGTAAGTCGGAACGGACCTCCCACCGACTATTAATCGACCCCAAACCCAGAGGGTAATAGGTCAAATAAACAAGAAAAACACCTATTTTGTATCGTTAACCCCACACAGGTGTGCCTAAAGGAAAGACTAAAAGAGAAGGAAGGAACTCGGCAAACACAAGCCTCGCCTGTTTACCAAAAACATCGCCTCTTGCTCTAAAATATAAGAGGTCCCGCCTGCCCTGTGACTATAAGTTTAACGGCCCGCGGTATTTTAACCGTGCGAAGGTAGCGTAATCACTTGTCTTTTAAATGAAGACCTGTATGAATGGCATCACGAGGGCTTAGCTGTCTCCCATCTCCAGTCAATGAAATTGACCTCCCCGTGCAGAGGCGGGGATAATTACATAAGACGAGAAGACCCTATGGAGCTTTAGACCTAAGGTAAGTCACGTTTAACATGCTGTGATAACAGAAAAAACTTAGTGATATTTACTGAAGTGTCTTTGGTTGGGGCGACCGCGGGGTAAAACACAACCCCCATGTGGACCGGGGATATAATCCCTAATACTCAGAGCCTCTACTCCAAGTAACAGAAATTCTGACTTTTCTGATCCGGTATAACCGATCAACGAACCGAGTTACCCTAGGGATAACAGCGCAATCCCCTCTCAGAGCCCATATCGACGAGGGGGTTTACGACCTCGATGTTGGATCAGGACATCCTAATGGTGCAGCCGCTATTAAGGGTTCGTTTGTTCAACGATTAAAGTCCTTCGTGATCTGAGTTCAGACCGGAGTAATCCAGGTCAGTTTCTATCTATGACAAGCTCTTTTCCAGTACGAAAGGACCGGAAAAAGGGGGCCTATGCCAAAAGCACGCCCCTCCCCTAACCGCTGAAACCCAATAAAGCGGATAAGGGGGTTTAAAAAGACCCCAAAAAGAATGGGTGTGTTAGAGTGGCAGAGCCCGGACAGTGCAAAAGGCCTAAGCCCTTTCTACAGAGGTTCAAGTCCTCTCTCTAACTATGACCAACATCGTGGTTAGTTATATTCTCAACCCGCTCATTTATATAGTACCAGTTCTTTTAGCCGTTGCCTTCTTAACCCTAATTGAACGTAAAGTGCTAGGTTATATACAACTACGAAAAGGGCCTAACATTGTTGGCCCCTACGGACTACTTCAACCTATTGCTGATGGTGTAAAATTATTTATTAAAGAACCTATCCGCCCTTCAACCTCCTCTCCCATCCTCTTTGTTTTTGCCCCAGTGCTTGCACTTACCCTTGCATTAACACTCTGAGCTCCTATACCCATGCCCTTTCCTGTAGCTGACCTTAATTTAAGCATTCTCTTTGTTCTTGCCCTCTCAAGTCTCGCCGTTTACTCTATTTTAGGTTCTGGTTGAGCTTCAAATTCAAAATATGCACTAGTAGGGGCTCTTCGTGCTGTTGCTCAAACTATCTCCTACGAAGTTAGTCTGGGCTTAATTTTACTTAGTGTAATCATCTTTTCTGGTGGCTTTACATTACAAACATTTAGTGCAACTCAAGAAGCAACATGACTGGCTCTCCCAGCATGACCATTAGCTGCCATATGGTATATCTCCACACTAGCAGAAACAAATCGAGCCCCTTTTGATTTAACAGAGGGAGAATCTGAGCTCGTCTCTGGTTTTAATGTAGAATACGCGGGAGGCCCTTTCGCTCTCTTTTTCCTAGCAGAATACGCCAATATTCTTCTCATAAATACTTTATCAACTGTACTATTTTTAGGCTCTTCCTACTCTACTACAATACCCGAATTTACGTCATTAACCCTCATAACTAAAGCAGCCCTTTTATCTATAGTTTTCCTTTGAGTACGAGCATCTTATCCACGTTTCCGTTACGACCAACTGATGCATCTTGTNTTAAAAAACTTTTTACCTTTAACTTTGGCCCTAGTAATTTGACATCTCTCCCTCTCAACAGCATGCGCTGGACTTCCACCCCATGTCTAACGGAGTTGTGCCTGAAGTAAAGGACCACTTTGATAGGGTGAATCATAAGGGTTAAAGTCCCTTCAACTCCTTAGAAAAAGGGGGCTCGAACCCATCCTCAGGAGATCAAAACTCCTAGTGCTTCCACTACACCACTTTCTAGTAAAGCAGCTAAAGTAGAGCTCTTGGGCCCATACCCCGAACATGTTGGTTAAATTCCTTCCTTTGCTAATGAACCCCTTTATTCTCTCTATCCTCTTATTAAGCCTGGGCTTAGGCACAACACTTACCTTTGCAAGCTCTCATTGGCTATTAGCCTGAATAGGCCTAGAGATTAGTACCCTAGCTATTATTCCTCTAATATCACAACACCACCATCCGCGAGCAGTAGAGGCTACAACAAAATATTTTATTACACAAGCAGCAGCAGCTGCCTTAATTCTATTTGCTAGCACCACAAATGCATGATTTACAGGACAGTGAGACATTAACTTTAACCTTCATTTTTTCCCAGCTTCTATACTCACAATAGCTTTAGCCCTAAAAATAGGTCTTGCCCCAGTACACTTCTGATTACCAGAAGTGCTTCAAGGACTTGACCTAACAACAGGACTAATTTTATCTACTTGACAGAAGTTAGCACCCTTTATCTTAATGTGTCAAATTATGCCAGTGAATTCTAGCTTAATTACTTTCCTAGGTATTACCTCAACACTTGTAGGGGGTTGAGGAGGATTAAACCAAACCCAACTACGGAAAATTTTAGCCTATTCATCAATTGCTCATCTCGGTTGAATAATTCTTGTTATACAATTTAATCAACAACTAGCCCTTCTAGCTTTAGTTATCTATATCCCTATAACTTTCTCAACTTTTATAATTTTTAAAACTAATTCTTCTACCACAGTAAATACATTAGCCGCCTCATGAGCTAAGACCCCCGCCCTTACAGCAATTACCCCTATAATTCTTCTTTCTTTAGGAGGCCTGCCCCCTCTCTCCGGATTTATACCAAAGTGAATAATTCTTCAAGAATTAACAAAGCAGGATATTCCTCTAACTGCCTCAATTGCCGCATTAAGTGCACTATTAAGTCTCTATTTTTATCTCCGCGTATCCTACGCAATAACTTTAACCATCTCACCTAATAATCTTAATGCAACAACTCCCTGACGACTGCAAACGACAACATCCACTTTACCTCTCGCTATTTCAGCAACAATTTCTGCTATGCTTTTGCCCCTAGCCCCCGCAACATTAGCTTTATTGTCCCTTTAGAGGCTTAGGATAAACTAGACCAAGGGCCTTCAAAGCCCTCAGCGGAGGTGAAAATCCTCCAGCCCCTGAATAAGATCTGCAGGACACTACCCCACATCTTCTGTATGCAAAACAAATACTTTAATTAAGCTAAGACCTTTTCTAGACAGAAAGGCCTCGATCCTTTAAACTCTTAGTTAACAGCTAAGCACTCAAACCAGCGAGCATCTATCTACTTTCCCCCGCTGTAACGCGGGGAAGCGGGGGAAAGTCCCGGCAAACGTAGTCTGCTTCTTCAGATTTGCAATCTGACGTGGTAACACCCCAGAACTTGGCAAGAAGAGGGCTCAAACCTCTGTATGTGGGGTTACAATCCACCGCTTACTCAGCCATCCTACCTGTGGCAATCACCCGCTGATTTTTCTCGACCAATCACAAAGACATTGGCACCCTTTATCTCGTATTTGGTGCCTGAGCCGGCATAGTCGGAACAGCCCTAAGCCTGCTCATTCGAGCAGAGCTAAGTCAACCTGGTGCACTCCTTGGTGATGATCAAATTTATAATGTAATCGTTACAGCACACGCTTTCGTAATAATTTTCTTTATAGTAATACCACTAATAATTGGAGGCTTCGGCAACTGACTAATTCCCCTAATGATCGGTGCTCCAGATATAGCTTTCCCTCGAATAAATAACATAAGCTTCTGACTTCTTCCCCCATCTTTCCTACTCCTTTTAGCATCATCTGGTGTAGAAGCCGGAGCCGGGACAGGTTGAACTGTCTATCCCCCTTTAGCTGGAAACCTCGCTCATGCTGGGGCATCTGTTGACCTCACTATTTTTTCCCTTCATCTGGCAGGAATTTCATCAATTCTTGGGGCAATTAATTTTATTACCACAATTATTAACATAAAACCTCCAGCAATCTCACAATATCAAACTCCCCTCTTTGTTTGAGCAGTCCTAATTACAGCTGTGCTTCTATTATTATCTCTTCCAGTCTTAGCAGCCGGTATCACAATACTTTTAACTGATCGTAATCTTAATACTTCTTTCTTTGATCCTGCTGGAGGAGGTGACCCCATTTTATATCAGCATCTATTCTGATTCTTCGGCCACCCCGAAGTATACATTCTTATTTTACCTGGATTCGGAATAATTTCCCATATCGTAGCATACTATTCAGGTAAAAAAGAACCCTTTGGATATATAGGAATAGTTTGAGCTATGATGGCCATTGGCCTTCTTGGCTTTATTGTATGAGCCCATCATATGTTTACAGTCGGAATGGACGTAGACACACGTGCCTACTTTACATCTGCAACTATAATTATTGCCATTCCAACAGGTGTAAAAGTTTTTAGTTGACTAGCAACTCTCCATGGAGGCTCAATTAAATGAGAAACACCTCTACTCTGAGCCCTGGGCTTCATTTTCCTCTTCACAGTTGGGGGCTTAACAGGTATTGTTCTAGCCAATTCTTCTCTAGACATTGTACTGCATGATACATACTACGTAGTAGCCCACTTCCATTACGTTTTATCTATGGGAGCTGTTTTTGCTATTATAGCAGCCTTTGTTCACTGATTTCCTCTATTTACAGGGTATACACTTCACGATACTTGAACAAAAATTCATTTCGGGGTAATATTCGTAGGTGTTAATCTTACATTTTTTCCGCAACATTTCCTAGGTCTCGCAGGAATACCACGACGATATTCAGACTACCCCGATGCCTATACACTGTGAAATACAGTTTCTTCTATCGGCTCTCTAATCTCACTAATGGCCGTAATTATATTCCTGTTTATTCTGTGAGAAGCTTTCGCCGCCAAACGAGAAGTAATAGCAGTTGAAATAACTATAACTAACGTTGAGTGACTCCACGGATGTCCCCCTCCCTACCACACATTTGAGGAACCCGCCTTCGTCCAAATTCAAACACGACGCTAACCCGAGAAAGGAGGGAATCGAACCCCCATGCTACTGGTTTCAAGCCAATCACATGACTACTCTGTCACTTTCTTATGGGCTACTGGTGAAATATCACACTGCCTTGTCAAGGCAGAATTGTGGGTTAAAACCCCGCGTAGCCTTAGCAAAAGCTAGTATGGCACACCCCTCACAACTAGGATTCCAAGACGCGGCATCACCCGTAATAGAAGAGTTACTACACTTCCATGATCACGCCCTAATAATTGTATTTTTAATTAGTACCCTTGTACTTTACATTATTGTCGCAATAGTCTCCACTAAATTAACCAACAAATATATTTTAGATTCTCAAGAAATTGAAATTATCTGAACAGTCCTCCCTGCTGTTATTCTCATCTTAATTGCACTTCCATCATTACGAATTCTTTATCTTATAGATGAAATTAATGACCCGCATCTTACTATTAAAGCAATAGGTCACCAATGATATTGAAGCTACGAATATACCGATTACGAAGACCTCGGCTTTGACTCCTATATAATCCCCACACAAGATTTAGCCCCTGGTCAATTTCGGCTATTAGAAGCCGATCATCGCATGGTTGTTCCAGTTGAATCACCAATCCGAATCCTTATTTCAGCAGAAGATGTTCTTCACTCATGAGCAGTCCCAGCCCTAGGAATCAAAATAGACGCAGTACCTGGACGTCTAAACCAAACAGCCTTTATTACTTCCCGCCCTGGAGTTTTTTATGGACAATGTTCAGAAATTTGTGGTGCCAACCACAGCTTCATACCCATCGTAGTCGAAGCAGTTCCTCTAGAACACTTTGAATCATGATCATCTTTAATACTTGAAGACGCCTCACTAAGAAGCTAATATGGGTTAAGCACCAGCCTTTTAAGCTGGAAGTAGGTGACTCCCAACCACCCTTAATGAAATGCCCCAATTAAACCCCGCCCCTTGATTTATAATTTTCATGTTTACATGAGCAATTTTCCTAACTATTCTTCCCCCAAAAGTAATAGCACATACTTTCCCCAATGAACCTTCTCCTCAAGGTATAACAACTCCTAAAACTGCTCCCTGAAACTGACCATGACACTAAGCCTTTTTGATCAATTCTCTAGCCCTTCATTCCTTGGAATTCCTATAATTTTAATAGCTTTAGCTTTACCCTGACTGCTAATCCCTACGCCTACTTCTCGATGACTAAGCAATCGAGTTGTATCTCTTCAAGGATGATTTATTGCTCGTTTTACTAGTCAACTCTTTATACCTCTAAACGTAGGAGGACACAAATGAGCACCTCTACTTGCCTCACTAATAATATTTTTACTTACSCTTAATATGTTAGGTTTAATACCATATATTTTTACCCCTACTACACAACTCTCTCTTAATTTAGGCTTAGCTGTCCCTCTTTGATTAGCAACTGTTCTTATTGGTATGCGAAATCAACCAACTCACGCACTAGGACATTTCCTTCCAGAAGGCACCCCCACAGCCCTAATTCCCATCTTAATTATTATCGAAACAATTAGCTTATTCATTCGCCCACTAGCCTTAGGAGTTCGACTTACAGCCAACCTCACAGCAGGTCATCTACTAATTCATTTAATTTCCTCAGCAGTCTTTGTTCTTATACCAATAATACCAACAGTTGCTATTCTCACAGCAGTTCTTCTTCTATTACTTACTATACTCGAAGTAGCCGTTGCAATAATTCAAGCCTACGTATTTATTCTTCTACTAAGCCTCTATTTACAAGAAAACGTTTAATGACCCACCAAGCTCATGCATACCACATAGTAGACCCAAGCCCTTGACCCCTAACAGGCGCAGTAGCTGCACTTTTAATGACATCTGGCCTTGCCGTATGGTTCCATTTTAATTCAACAACCCTAATAACTCTAGGAACAATCCTTCTTTTATTAACAATATACCAGTGATGACGGGATATTATCCGAGAAGGGACCTTCCAAGGTCACCACACTCCCCCAGTCCAAAAAGGCCTCCGATATGGAATAATTTTATTTATTACATCAGAAGTTTTCTTCTTTCTAGGCTTTTTCTGAGCTTTCTACCATGCAAGTCTTGCACCCACCCCTGAACTAGGGGGCTGCTGACCTCCTACAGGCATTACTACTCTAGACCCATTTGAAGTTCCTCTATTAAATACTGCAGTTCTTTTAGCATCTGGAGTTACAGTAACCTGAGCTCATCACAGTATTATAGAGGGTGAACGAAAACAAGCAATCCACTCCCTTACTCTCACAATCCTACTAGGCTTCTATTTCACTTTCCTTCAAGGAATAGARTATTATGAAGCACCTTTCACAATTGCTGACGGAGTTTATGGCTCAACTTTCTTTGTTGCTACTGGCTTTCACGGTCTTCACGTAATTATTGGCTCAACATTCCTAGCTGTGTGTTTACTTCGTCAAATTCGTTATCATTTTACATCCGAGCACCACTTCGGTTTTGAAGCAGCAGCATGATACTGACACTTTGTAGATGTTGTCTGACTTTTCCTATATATCTCAATCTATTGATGAGGCTCATAATCTTTCTAGTACTAAAGAGTATAAGTGGCTTCCAACCACATGGTCTTGGTTAAAGTCCAAGGAAAGATAATGAACTTAATTTCAACAGTTATCCTTATTGCCTCAGCTTTATCTCTAATTCTTATACTAGTCTCTTTTTGATTACCCCAACTAAGCCCTGACTACGAAAAGCTATCTCCCTATGAGTGCGGATTTGATCCTTTAGGAAGCGCCCGTCTCCCTTTTTCCCTACGATTTTTCCTAATCGCCATTTTGTTTCTTCTTTTTGATTTAGAAATTGCACTTCTACTCCCTCTTCCATGAGGAGATCAATTGAGTAACCCCTCCCTAACATTTATATGAGCAACCTCTGTTTTAGCCTTATTAACACTTGGCCTTATTTACGAATGATTACAAGGAGGTCTCGAATGAGCTGAATAGGTGATTAGTCTAAGTAAAATACTTGATTTCGGCTCAAGAGTCTGTGGTTAAATCCACAATTACCTAATGACCCCTACTCACTTTACAATTTCCTCAGCCTTTCTGTTAGGTATAATAGGCTTAGCGTTTCATCGAACACATCTCCTATCCGCCCTTCTCTGTTTAGAAGCCATAATACTTGCCCTATTTATTGCACTCTCCCTTTGGTCTTTACAGCTAGATGCTACTGGCTGCTCAACTGTACCCATACCTAATACCTTGCCTTTCTCTGCTTGTGAAGCAAGTGCTGGACTAGCTTTACTTGTAGCTACAGCTCGAACACACGGGACAGATCATATACAAGCCTTAAATCTTCTTCAATGCTAAAAATTCTTATTCCTACTTTATTTCTTCTCCCAACAACCTGGTTGACATCAAGCAAGTGACTATGACCCACTGCTCTAACACAAAGCATACTAATTGCCTTAGGCAGTATCACTTGACTAAATAATACTACGGACACTGGATGGACCGCCCTTAACTCATATATTGGTACAGACCCCCTATCAACTCCGTTGCTCGTACTTTCATGTTGACTTCTTCCACTAATACTCCTTGCAAGCCAAAATCATCTTTCATCAGAACCTATAAATCGTCAACGTATATACATCACCCTTCTTACTACCTTACAGCTTTTTCTTATTTTAGCCTTTGGTGCTACGGAAATAATTATATTTTATGTTATATTTGAAGCAACACTAATTCCGACTCTTCTAGTAATTACCCGATGAGGTAATCAAACAGAACGACTTAATGCAGGAACTTACTTTTTATTCTATACATTAGCAGGATCTCTTCCTCTTTTAGTCGCTCTTCTTATACTTCAAAATAGCACAGGAACTTTATCATTACTAATTATTCCATATGCTAAACCCCTACTTCTAATGCCTTTTGGTAGCAAGATCTGGTGAGCAGCATGTATAATTGCTTTCTTAGTTAAAATACCCCTCTATGGCATACATCTCTGACTTCCCAAAGCTCACGTAGAAGCACCTGTTGCAGGTTCAATAGTTCTTGCTGCTGTTCTACTAAAACTTGGTGGGTACGGTATAATACGATTAATAATTGTACTTGATCCTCTTTCCAAAGAAATAGTTTACCCTTTTATTGTTCTCGCTCTTTGAGGTGTAATTATAACGGGCTCAATTTGTTTACGTCAAACTGATCTTAAGTCACTAATTGCCTATTCCTCTGTTAGTCATATAGGCCTTGTGGCAGGAGGAATTTTAATTCAAACCCCTTGAGGATTTACGGGAGCCTTAATTCTAATAATTGCTCATGGTCTAGCTTCATCAGCTTTATTCTGTCTTGCTAATACTAACTATGAACGAACACATAGCCGAACAATACTTTTAGCCCGAGGACTTCAAATTGCTCTTCCACTCATGACCACATGGTGATTTATTGCTAGCCTAGCTAATCTCGCTCTTCCTCCCCTACCTAATTTAATAGGAGAATTAATGATCATTACCTCTCTATTTAATTGGTCTGCATGAACTCTAATTCTTACCGGGATTGGAACTTTAATTACAGCTGCCTATTCTCTTTATATATTTTTAATAAGTCAACGAGGGCCTCTCCCTCAACACATGCTTGCCCTGCCTCCCTCTTACACACGAGAGCATTTGTTAATAGCCCTTCATCTAATTCCCCTTTTACTTATTATTCTTAAGCCCGCCCTTCTATGAGGCTGATTTGCCTGTAGATTTAGTTTAACCAAGACATTAGATTGTGATTCTAAAAATAGAGGTTAAACCCCTCTAATCCACCGAGAGAGGCCCGACGGCAATGAAGACTGCTAACTATCACCCCCTTGGTTAGACCCCAAGGCTCCCTCGAAGCTCCAAAAGGATAATAGCTCATCCGTTGGTCTTAGGAACCAAAAACTCTTGGTGCAACTCCAAGTAGCAGCTATGCACCCTACAACTTTAATATATACTTCAAGCCTTTTATTAATATTTGCTGTTCTTCTTTACCCACTTTTAGTAACCTTTACATCTCTACCATTAAACAATGATTGAGCCTCATCCCACGCAAAGACAGCTGTCAAATCCGCTTTCTTAATTAGTCTGGCCCCTCTCTCACTTTTTCTTAGTACAGGTATAGAGGCTGTAACTTCCTCATGAACTTGAATAGTTACAACCACCCTAGATATTACTCTAAGCTTTAAATTTGATCACTATTCCATTATCTTCATTCCTATTGCTCTCTATGTCACCTGATCTATTTTAGAATTTGCTACATGATATATACATTCTGACCCCCTTATAAACCGATTCTTTAAATATCTTTTAACTTTCCTCGTAGCAATACTAATTTTAGTCTCTGCTAACAACCTATTTCAATTATTTATTGGTTGAGAGGGTGTCGGAATTATATCTTTTTTACTAATTGGATGATGACACGGGCGAGCAGACGCTAATACCGCAGCCCTTCAGGCTGTTCTTTATAACCGAGTTGGGGATATTGGTTTAATTCTAGGTATAGCATGACTAGCCACTAACATTAATAGCTGAGATATTCAACAAATATTTATTTTAAGTAAGGGATTAGATATAACCCTTCCCCTTCTTGGTTTAATTTTAGCTGCAACTGGCAAATCCGCTCAGTTTGGACTTCACCCCTGACTGCCGGCCGCAATAGAGGGCCCAACGCCAGTGTCTGCCCTACTTCATTCTAGTACAATAGTCGTAGCAGGAATTTTCCTCCTAATTCGACTAAGTCCCCTTATAGAAAATAACCAAACTGCATTAACTCTCTGTCTTTGTCTAGGGGCTTTGACTACTATATTTACAGCTACCTGTGCTCTAACCCAAAACGACATCAAGGAAATCGTTGCTTTTTCAACCTCTAGTCAACTTGGTCTAATAATGGTAACTATTGGTTTAAACCAACCAGAGCTAGCTTTTCTCCATATTTGTACACACGCATTTTTCAAAGCCATATTGGTCTTATGTTCTGGCTCAGTAATTCATAGCCTAAATGATGAACAAGACATTCGAAAGATGGGCGGCCTTCATCATTTAGCCCCTTTTACTTCCACCTGCCTCACCGTGGGAAGCTTAGCCCTAACAGGGACCCCTTTCCTAGCAGGTTTCTTCTCTAAAGATGCAATTATTGAAGCACTAAACACATCTCACGTAAACGCCTGAGCCCTAACCCTAACACTTATTGCTACCTCCTTTACTGCTATCTATAGCCTCCGAGTTATCTTTTTTGTTACCATGGGCACACCCCGCTTTTTACCCCTTTCCCCCATTAATGAAAACAACTCAGCAGTAATCAACCATCTCAAGCGCTTAGCGTGAGGCAGTATCTTTGGAGGCCTGCTAGTCATACTAAACATCAACCTTTTCAAAACACCTGTTTTAACAATGCCCGCAGAACTAAAACTTGCAGCCTTAATTGTTTCAATCCTCGGATTATTAATTGCACTTGAATTGGCCACTCTAACAAGCAAGCAATTAAAAATTACACCCCTACGAACCCCGCACTTTTCCACATCTTTAGCATTTGTTCCAGCAATTATTCATCGCCAAGCCCCACAACTCAGCCTCCTCTTAGGACAAAAAATTGCCAGTCAAATAGTAGATCAGACATGACTAGAAAAGACAGGCCCCAAAGCTATTGCCAATGCCACTACTCCTCTAGCCTCTGCAACAAGCAACATACAACAAGGGTTAATTAAAACCTATTTAACTCTATTCCTTATAACCCTTGTCCTAATTACCCTTATTTCCGCTGCCTAACAGCACGCAACGCTCCCCGGGCCAGGCCACGAGTTAACTCCAGCACTACTAAAAGTGTTAGTAAAAGAACTCAAGCACTCACTACAAGAAGACCCCCGCCTAAAGAATATATTAAAGCCACACCACCCGAATCTGCTTCTACAACAGAAAATTCAATTAATTCATCTACTGGTACTCATATTCCCTCATATCACCCTCCTCAAAATCAGGAGCCTGCACCTACAACTAATAATAGATAACCTAACACAGCCCCTAATACTGATCATTCACCCCAAGCTTCAGGATAAGGCTCCGCAGCCAAAGCCGCACAGTAAGCAAATACGACAAGCATACCACCAAGATAAATTAAAAAGAGCACAAGAGACAAAAAAGACCCTCCATGCCCTATTAACACCACACATCCCACGCCCGCTACTAGGACTAGTCCTAAAGCAGCGAAATACGGGGAAGGGTTTGAAGCTACTGAAATAACACCAAGAACTATCCCAACTAAAAGAGTCAATATAATATACGCCATAATTCCTGCCCGGATTTTAACCAGGACTAATGACATGAAAAACCACCGTTGTTATTCAACTTACAAGAACCTAATGGCCAGCCCTCGGAAAACCCATCCAATCCTAAAAATTGCTAATGATGCATTAGTTGATCTTCCCGCCCCCTCCAATATCTCAGTATGATGAAATTTTGGTTCTCTTCTAGGCCTTTGTTTAATTACTCAACTTCTAACAGGACTATTTTTAGCCATACACTACACATCAGACATTGAGACAGCCTTCTCATCCGTAGTACATATTTGTCGTGACGTAAATTACGGCTGACTAATTCGAAATATACACGCCAATGGTGCCTCTTTCTTCTTTATTTGGCTTTATATACATATCGCCCGAGGTCTCTATTATGGCTCCTCCCTTTTTGTAGAAACATGAAACATCGGAGTTGTCCTTTTCCTTTTAGTAATAATAACCTCTTTCGTAGGTTATGTTCTTTCTTGAGGACAAATAGCATTCTGAGGAGCTACCGTAATTACAAACTTAATATCTACTGTCCCTTATGTAGGAGATGCCTTAGTCCAATGAATCTGAGGAGGCTTTTCAGTAGACAATGCTACCTTAACTCGATTTTTTGCATTCCACTTCTTATTCCCATTTGTTGTTGCTGCTTTTACAATACTTCACCTGCTTTTTCTTCATGAAACAGGCTCAAACAACCCGACAGGTATCAATTCAAATGCAGACAAAATTCCATTTCACCCTTATTTTACCTACAAAGACCTACTTGGTTTCGCCGTAATACTTCTAGGCTTAACTGCTCTGGCCCTATTTGCCCCTAATCTACTAGGAGATCCAGATAATTTCACCCCTGCTAATCCTATCGTTACCCCTCCTCATGTTAAGCCCGAATGATACTTCTTATTTGCCTATGCTATCCTCCGCTCTATTCCTAACAAACTAGGAGGTGTTCTTGCACTCCTATTCTCTATTCTAGTTCTTATAGTTGTACCCTTTCTACACACTTCTAAACAACGAGGTTTAACATTCCGCCCTCTTACCCAAATGTTATTCTGAGTGCTCGTTGCAGATATACTAGTTCTCACATGAATTGGAGGAGTACCTGTAGAACACCCCTTCATTATTATTGGACAAGTGGCATCAGTGCTATATTTTTCCCTATTCCTAGTTCTATTTCCTCTTGCAGGAATAACTGAAAATAAGGCCCTTGAATGAAACTGCCCTAGTAGCTCAGTATAGAGCGCCGGCCTTGTAAGCCGGAGGCCGGGGGCTAAATTCCTCCCTAGTGCTACAGCTTCTTATACCGGTTGCCGCCACATAATATTCTATGCCGGAAGCTGCCCTATATAACCTTCATACTCAGAGGGAAGAGATTTTAACTCCCACCACTAGCTCCCAAAGCTAGAATTCTAAATTAAACTACCCTCTGAACATTATTAAGACCCAATCTTTAAAATATTGTTTATCGCTTGAGTTAACCTCACCTTTTTTTTTTTTTTTTTKGTCTACCCTTAAATATATGCCCTAGAAATATTGTTCTTTTGATAAACTATATTAAGTACATATGTATAATCACCATTAATTAACTTAACCATTCAAGGAGAAATAATCATGAAATATTAACCAATCAAGAGAAAACAACAATGAATTAATAGAACAAATATGGTTATTTTAAGTAAAAAATGGAATTTCGTGCAAGAAATTGTAAACATAACCGGACTTTCCTTGCCAAGGCAGACTGTCCAATGAAGGTGAGGAGCCCACATAGAAGACCCACCATCCCGTAACACGTTTCCTGGCTATTCTGCCTAGCTTCAGGTCCATCACAAGTAATTCGCTCATAAATTGCACTTTTGTCCATCTCTTAATGTCTATACACATATATACTATAATCACTCCCCATGCCGGGCGTTCTTTCTAATGGGCTACGGGTTTCTTTTTTTTTCTTCAAGTCATTTGACATTTCAGCAGTGCAGAGCGTCGACGCCGGACAAGGTGGAGCTAGTCCTCGGTATAAAGACATATAAAATTATTTATTTAGGTCCCGATATAAATAGAATTACATAAAGGGTCTTCAAGAGCATAAGCTCTAAAATTTTCTCGATGAGTTCCTAATATACCCCCTTTTGTCTCTAATTTTTTGAGCGTAAACCCCCCCTCCCCCCAGTTCTCCTGAGATTACTAATACTCCTGCAAACCCCCCGGAAACAGGAAAATCCCTAGAACTGAGCATATTTTGGTAGAATATAACTAATAATGTTATAAATTTGTTGTTATTGCATTATTGCAAATTATTAAAATTT